AAAATACTCGTTTGGACGAGGGCTTCCAAACACATCATAAGCTAAACCTGTGCTGACGAATAACCAACCCGCAATGAATAGGGAAGGTATAGTAATACTGTGAATGACCCAGTATCGAATACTGGTAATAATATCAGCAAAAGAACGTTCTCCTGTGCTTCCAGACATGCTGAGCTCCACATATTCTTGTAGGGGATCGATTCCGTAAAAGATGAGATCAGTAAACGGAAATTCACTGAAATTCAATCTTTGTGAGATCGTCAATATTGTACCAAAGGTATTTTTAGAGTATACCGAATCAGTATAGCTATCCTTCTTCTGACACAGCAACGCAATTTCAAACAGTATATCGACATGAAGTGCTAGATAATTTCTTTCTTCTTCTTGCTTGTCGATGTATAACCACGTATCATGCAATAGAAAATTCCTCAAATTCCTGGAATATAATATAGGGGGTTCTATTATTGGCTTGGGGCTAGAAACGGAAGATCAGGTAACCCGTGAATCCAACGAATTGGTTTATAATAATTCATGAAGGAAATTATCATATCATATTTCCGCAAGTTGATTAGATGCGAAATCTAAAAATTGACTTTTTTTCGTAGTTGCATAAGAGGTTTTGTTTTTTGTTGTAAGCCCTCCCTTTTTATTTTTTATTTTAAGGAATTGCTTAGTCGTCTAGTAACAAGTAAGAGTAGACGATAGTATTAGATATAGATAAAAAAAAGAGCAAGGAATAAAAAAAATTCTACTAATCAATATTTGTGAGGCGGCCTTTCTTATATTCTTGTATTAGATCCAAAGGTTTTTTCTTGACCTAACTACAAAGATGATGAATCGATTTCTTTTTCTTTTCTACTCTTGTCCTGCCGCTCTATTTTTGTTTTGTGAATACCGTTTATAATGATTGATGAATCAAAAAATTGCAATTAACTTATTCTTTCAATTGGTATTTTTGCTTATCCCCGTCTCTTTTAAAAATTGAAACTTAGGTAAGTGCTTTATAAACATATGTATAAAAAGAACATATTTCATTTAGCTCCTTCATGCCTACTATAACTAGTTATTTCGGTTTTTTACTAGCGGCTTTAACTATAACCTCAGCTCTATTTATTGGTCTGAGTAAGATACGACTTATTTGAAAATTAATTGAATGAACGAACAATTCATAAAAACAAAGCTTTCTGTCCTATTCCATATATTCTATAGTTCCTTACCGTGTTAATTATCAATTATTAGTTATTGATATTCATGGGCAATAGAGATTAATATTTAGGGATAGATATTACCTTTCTTTTTCTCCTTTCAAATAAATTGAAATGATTGAAGTTTTTCTATTTGGAATCGTCTTAGGTCTAATTCCTATTACTTTGGCTGGATTATTCGTAACCGCATATTTACAATACAGACGTGGTGATCAGTTGGACCTTTGATTGATTAACATCTCTTTTTTTGACTGACCCCTTTAATTTAATCATTAAATCCAAGGAGGTCAAATTCGAATTGCTGTTAAATTTTTTTTTTTTTTTTTTCAGTTCGGTGTAATTTTCGACCTAACAAGAGCGGAATCACGCTCTGTAGGATTTGAACCTACGACATTGGGTTTTGGAGACCCACGTTCTACCGAACTGAACTAAGAGCGCTTTCTTATCATAATAAATAAGACTGTAAAAAAGAGGATTCTTTTATTTTATAACCCCAATACATCGTGCATACCTATACTATCATATATCATATATAATATGAGAAAATGATAGATTATGGATGCTTAATTTTAATCAATCTAAAACTAAAATGGCTCCCTTGTTACTGCTCAACGGAGAAGTAATAGGTAGGGATGACAGGATTTGAACCCGTGACATTTTGTACCCAAAACAAACGCGCTACCAAGCTGCGCTACATCCCTTTCAATTGGCCTACAATGTCATTGTAGAGAATCCCTGTCTTGTTTTCCACACCCTTATTTCATCTATTGAAATACAAAAATTATCTTTCCATTTCCTCTTTTTGGTCTCATATCATATAACAACCATATAATGAATAATAAATGAATATTTTTGGCGGGAATTCTCAGGCGGAAAGGGACCTATTTTGCTGTTTTCAGAAAAGGAAAATCTTATCTATCGAATCGTTGTACATTTAAATTTGAATTTATTTGAATTTTGAATTAGGAATTCCGGGTACAAATATACAAATACAAGTGGTCTTTAACCACACATACATGTGATTATATATGTATTAGCATAATGTAATACGATAAAGAAGGAGGATTTTAAATGCGAGATCTAAAAACATATCTTTCCGTAGCACCGGTACTAAGTACTCTCTGGTTCGGTTCTTTAGCGGGTTTATTGATAGAGATCAATCGTTTCTTCCCGGATGCGTTAACATTCCCTTTTTTTTAATCCTAGTTATTGCGGCGGGACGGGGCGAAAAAGATTAGATCGAGATACAATCAAATATCTGTGACTACTCTCTCGCCCCCCCCTTTTTTTTAGTTTTTTTTTTTTAGAATTTTATAAGAATTAGATAAAATAAATAAGGAAGGTAGAACGAAAAAAGTGGATTCAACCTCACCGAAACTCAGGTTCAGGCTCCAATTAAATTACTAGTAGAGCGAAAAGAGAAATGTGGCTGGAACAACAGTATTCTACAAGATACTTAAAGAAAATACCGTACGGTGATTCTAAATAGAGTTAGAAATCATTGTATTACTTAATTCTTATTATTTACTATTAAAATTTAAATAAATCTATATTGATTTACTATATTGATTGCAATTGATTGCAACGAAATCCTTCAGGATTTGGTTTTGAGTTAGCAACTTTTATTTATATTTATTTATTTTATTTTTCATTCCTTTCTTCTTCACTTTTGATCGGAAAATAGAAGAGTTGGGTGAATTAAAAACTCAAAGGAGGTTCATGGCCAAGAGTAAAGATGTCCGAGTAACGATTATTTTGGAATGTACCTGTTGTGTTCGAAACGGCGTTAATAAGGAATCAACGGGCATTTCCAGGTATATTACTCAAAAAAATCGACACAATACGCCTAGTCGATTGGAATTGAAGAAATTCTGTCCCTATTGTTACAAACATACAATTCACGGGGAGATAAAGAAATAAATCGAATCAAGTGCTCGTATGTCACCCCCCTCCCGAGAATATGAAAATATGACATTAGGTATATAATATATTAAGTATATAATATTAAGTATATAATTCGTTATATATAACGAATATTTTATTTATATATTTAATATTTTATTTATCTATTTAATATATTATTATAATATATTATTATTATATTATATATATTATTACATATATTTATTATTCCATTTAGATATATTTATATACATTTATATATATATTATATATTTCATATTTCAATTTATATCATATATTTAAATAATAATAAAATAAACAAACCAAATCCTATTTATTATATTCATTCTATAATTTGAATTTGATCCGACCAAAATAGGATTTTAGAAATAGAGATAAGGATAGGATTATTTTTAGAAATAAGGAATAAAGAAATCATGGATAAATCCAAGCGACTCTTTCTTAAATCCAAGCGATCTTTTCGTAGGCGTTTGCCCCCGATCCAATCGGGGGATCGAATTGATTATAGAAACATGAGTTTAATTAGTCGATTTATTAGTGAACAAGGAAAAATATTATCTAGGCGAGTAAATAGATTGACCTTAAAACAACAACGATTAATTACTATTGCTATAAAACAAGCTCGCATTTTATCTTCGTTACCCTTTCTTAATAATGAGAAACAATTTGAAAGAAGCGAGTCGACCGCTAGAACTACTGCTCTTAGAACCAGAAAAAAATAGGCTTACCCTTCAATTGACTCAAAATTATCAAACGTAGGCTGATGCTTTATTCACAAAATCTGATAATTAAAATTGTCGTGTCGTAAGAAAAAATAAATAAATAAAAGAATCGAATCCGGTTGGGGAAGAAAAAGAAATCTTTTTTTTGTTATTGAGCGTCTTCACTCATCTTGTTTTGATGACCTTATCAGATCAGAATTTTTTTAATCATATTAATTTCTACTCTACCTTCCCCGAGTTCATTCTCGAGGGAACCCCATTTCATTTAAAGCATTTCGGTGGATTCCTTCCGATCTCCTTATTTTATAATCTCGTTGGAAATCATATAAAGACAATTCCTATTTGAGATAGCTATTTGTGCAAGTATTTTACGATTAAGAAGCAACTGTTTCTTGTACAGATTGTGTATTAATATACTATAACTATAGGATACCAGCGCTCCGCGAATTACTGCATTTATTCGAGTGATCCACAAACGACGAAAATCCCTTTTTTTCCTATCTCTATCCCGATGAGCCGAAACCAAAGCTCTTATTCTTTGTTGAGTAATAGTTCGAGTAAGTCTTGAATGAGCCCCTCGAAAGCTTGATGCAAATAAACGAATTTTTGTTCGACGTCTCCGAGCTATATATCCCCGTTTAATTCTGGTCATTGAATAAAAGAAATTTTGATGAATAACTAATTCTTTCTTTCAGTTATTCTTTTCTAGTCTATTAATAACAAAACGGATTCTTCCAATGTATAAAATCAAAATTCCAATGGCTTTTGCTACTATAACCGTCCCGACCACGATTTTTCCTTTTTTCTAGGCATTTTATTTCGCCTTGAAATAGGAAATTGTATTGATACTAGGTATCAAAAAAAGCATATTAACTAAAATAAAGGAGTAAATAGAAATGGATAAATAAATAGTGGATTCCATCGTTTCTATGGTTACTTCTTAAACGGTGAGGTCCTCTCTATACACCGGAGCTCATTCCTTCATTTAATTGGTAACTTGTACAGTTCACACTATTCGGCTCTACTCATAAATTTTCCAGTAATAGATCTTTCACAACGAGATCTATCTTATACAGTAACGGTATGTAAGTATGAGGATTAATTGGGTAGCTGACCCTGTTAGTCCGTTCTTTGCAAGAGTCGAAGCATAATCTTTTTTCTTTTTATTTTAAATAGAAATAGGATTTTCCCCGCTTAATGGATAAGCATTTGCCACCAATGGGGAATTTTTTCTCATCTTAAATTCCAAGATTGGATTTGCGCCAATGGAAACCATAAATTTCATACACAATAGAAGGATATGGTAGATCTATCTTTTTTAGATAGTGAACGGAAGAACCCCATTCTATTCACTGGTACTGATCGTTGATACTGAAAAAATTGTTTCTTTTTTCTCAGCCCATGATCTGAACAAGTCGCACATACACCCTAGTACATGTTCCTCGGCGCTGAGGACATCCCCGAAGAGCAGGGGATTTCGTGACATTTCTAATTGGCTGTCTTGCATTTCTAATAAGTTGTTTAATAGTTGGCATGCTGAATCATATACATAATAGACTGGTTTAGATCGATCCTAACCAGATGATTCTGAATTACTTCTTTTTCTATTTAATAGATTAATAAAATATTAACCCCTTAAGTTAAGAAGGAATCGTTACAACATCCACAATTCCATGAGCTTGGGCTTCTGTTGCTGACATAAAAACATCTCTTTCCATGTCTTCGGATATAACCCAGAAGGGCTTGCCCGTTCTTTGTGCATAAACACTTGTGATGCTTTCGCGAAGTTTCAGTAGTTCTTCCGCTTCCAGGATAAATTCTGACGCTTGTGAATCAAAAAAATAACTAGCAGGTTGATGGATCATTACCCTGATGATATAACATAATAAAAGGTTCTTCTAACTCACATAATGAGGCGAGAAGAATAGCTAAAGAATAATAAGAAAAAAAAAAAAAGATAGAATTGAACAACCGTACAGGCATTTTTGCGCATTGCATACGGCTTTACAATGGAATTCTCTTTTTTCTTTCATCGAAAAAAGAGAAAATATAGAGTCTATTAGACCCAGATCAATAAATAATCCAATTACCACCCTTCTTTTTTTTTTCGGAAAAGTTCAAAAATACTATGATGGCCCCGTTGCTTTATATATTTATTTCGTCTGTGATTCAGCAATCCCAAAGTTTCTTTTCTTTTTTTGAAAAAAGAAAGAAAAAAAAAAAGACTCTTTTTTTTTCGTACTCTTTTCTAACAGAAATATTGTTAATAGCCTCTGGTGTGAAAAGAAAAAAACGTTTGTGACGCTGAGATGGGCCCACGACAGCTAAGATAAAATTGGAAATGCCCTTTCTCTCATACTACTCTTTCGATACATAATCTAATACTTTATTTTGAAAAAAAAAAGAAATAAAAAAAAAAATTCATATCGAATTCGAAGTGCCATGCTATTATTACTTGCTAATTCATATTTCATATGGCGAAGGCATAGTCTTCTTTTTTCTTTCCATCAAATAAAAAAAACTCATTGGCGCCGAGCGTGAGGGAATGCTACACGTTTGGTAATTGTTCCTGCGGCCAGGAGAAAAGATCCCATTGAAGCGGCCAATCCTATGCACATTGTATGCACATCTGGTCCCACAAATCCTATAGCATCATAAAGAGCTATTCCGGGTATTACCCATCCGCCAGGAGAGTTTATAAGGAAAACCATCTCTTGGATATCATTCTCTATAGTGAGATATAGCAGAAGACCAATAAGTTGATTCGCGATGTCGCTATCAATCTCTTGGCCTAAAAAAAATATTCTGTCTCGATAAAGTCGGTTGATTAGGATAAAATTGTATCCCTTAGTAGCCGTACAGGCACCTTTTGATGCATACGGTTCAACAAAAATTGCGAAAAAAAATCAATGTGTAGATTCCAGCCATCCTTCGTTTTTTTCTAGTAGGCCCTTTCTAACTGCTAATTTCTAATGAAGGGGCTTTTTCTTACATTTTTTAAATAAAATGAAATTCAAATTAAAGAAAGATGAGTTTTGGCCCGTTTTCCTATAGCCCGTTTTCCTATAATATAGAAAAAATTCGCTAAACTTATCGCACAAACTTTTCATTGATCTATTTTTTTTTTCATTGGGATTCAATCCAAATCACGATGTCATTTTCTTGTTCCTGAATGGGTTTCGTCAATTTTTTATTCAATTTTTTTAGGTTTATGCTCTACTCCGAGTAAAGATCTGCCCGATTTTGATTTGCGCATATAGAACAAATGACCCAATACCACGTCTTTTTGCTATGATTTCATTTACTTTTTTATTTTAATTAAATTCCTTTTTCTTTAATGTTTTCCGCCAAATATTCAACGTATTTCTCATATTATTCGATTGATTAAGAGTTTGAAATCACTCTTATTTATATATATTTATAATTTATATATATTTATAATTTCATTTTTAAATAAAAAAAAAAATTATGATTATGATATAGGTGGTAATCATAAATATATTACCAATTGGGTTTTTTCTAAACGGAGCCTGGATACTTCATTTTATCGGTCCAACCAAGCCAACCATAAATCATTCTAATTGAAAATATTAATCTGTATACCCCCCAAAAAAATGAAATGGATCCCTAATTGCACTTCATTACACTTCACGCTACAAATTTTTGATAATTCAATCAATCTTTTTTGGGCGAAACAGAGGATATCTCGATCGGGCGAGAGAACGGGGGAATCCCATATGACCCAATATATTTGACAAGTCGCACTATACGTCAATCCAACCTGGATTTCCATCCCCCACATTTTGATGAGCAACTCTTGGAACACCAATAGGCATTAAAGGAAAGAAAAAGAATTAAATACTCTATTTCACTTTGATGTGGAAGCGTAATAATGGTCTTAATAATATTGGCCTTTATCATATTTTATACATAGATAGAATAAGGCCATAAAATAAAGAAAGACAGAATGAATGAAAGAGAATTCTTACGAATAGGGCCTTTGAATGATGAACAAATAGGGATGCATTCATTCATAAAAAATAGGATCAACCCCCATTGCGTATTGATACTTATCGGGTATAGAATAGATCTGCTTCTCTTTTTTTTTCTGAGCCGAATTCTTCCCTTATTACTAATGGAATAGAACAAATATTAATCCTTTCTCCGAAAGAATCCACCGAAAAGGGGAGGTATTCCAATGCAATAAAGTTACATAGTGTCTATTTTTCGTTGATAAAGGGGTATTTCCATGGGTTTGCCTTGGTATCGTGTTCATACTGTCGTATTGAATGATCCCGGTCGCTTGCTTTCTGTTCATATAATGCATACGGCTCTGGTTGCTGGTTGGGCCGGTTCAATGGCTCTATATGAATTAGCCGTTTTTGATCCCTCCGACCCCGTTCTTGATCCAATGTGGAGACAAGGTATGTTCGTTATACCCTTCATGACTCGTTTAGGAATAACCAATTCATGGGGCGGTTGGAGTATTACAGGGGGGACTATAACAAATCCGGGTATTTGGAGTTACGAAGGTGTGGCCGGAGCACATATTGTGTTTTCTGGCTTGTGCTTCTTGGCAGCTATCTGGCATTGGGTATATTGGGATCTAGAAATTTTTTGTGATGAGCGCACAGGGAAACCCTCTTTGGATTTGCCCAAGATTTTTGGAATTCATTTATTTCTCTCAGGAGTGGCTTGCTTTGGCTTTGGCGCATTTCATGTAACAGGATTGTATGGTCCTGGAATATGGGTGTCCGACCCTTATGGACTAACTGGCAAGGTACAACCTGTAAATCCAGCGTGGGGCGTGGAAGGTTTTGATCCTTTTGTTCCGGGAGGAATAGCCTCTCATCATATTGCAGCAGGGACATTGGGCATATTAGCGGGCTTATTCCATCTTAGTGTCCGTCCGCCCCAACGTTTATACAAAGGGTTACGTATGGGAAATATTGAAACCGTCCTTTCCAGTAGTATAGCTGCTGTCTTTTTTGCAGCTTTTGTTGTTGCTGGAACTATGTGGTATGGTTCAGCAACTACCCCCATTGAATTATTTGGTCCTACTCGTTATCAATGGGATCAAGGATACTTCCAGCAAGAAATATATCGAAGGGTTAGTGCTGGGTTAGCCGAAAATCAAAGTTTATCAGAAGCTTGGTCTAAAATTCCTGAAAAATTAGCTTTTTATGATTACATTGGCAATAATCCGGCAAAAGGAGGATTATTCAGAGCGGGTTCAATGGACAACGGGGATGGAATAGCCGTTGGGTGGTTAGGACACCCTATCTTTAGAGATAAAGAAGGGCGTGAACTTTTTGTACGTCGTATGCCTACTTTTTTTGAAACATTTCCGGTTGTTTTGGTAGACGGAGATGGAATTGTTAGAGCGGATGTCCCTTTTAGAAGGGCAGAATCGAAGTATAGTGTCGAACAAGTAGGTGTAACTGTTGAGTTCTATGGTGGCGAACTCAATGGAGTGAGTTATAGTGATCCTGCTACTGTGAAAAAATATGCTAGACGTGCTCAATTGGGTGAAATTTTTGAATTAGATCGTGCTACTTTGAAATCCGATGGTGTTTTTCGTAGCAGTCCAAGGGGTTGGTTTACTTTTGGGCATGCTTCGTTTGCTTTGCTTTTCTTCTTCGGACACATCTGGCATGGTGCTAGAACCCTGTTCAGAGATGTTTTTGCCGGTATTGATCCAGATTTGGATGCTCAAGTGGAATTTGGAGCATTCCAAAAACTTGGAGATCCAACTACAAGAAGACAAGTAGTCTGATGCAAGATTGCTTTGTTATTTTTCGCTTCTATTTTCTGTTTGTGATTTGACATAGGCTGCTGGAAAAATCTTGATTCAAACCGCTGCCTTTTCTTTGATTCTTGTTCTTTCTTTATTTTATTCGGGAGATGATTCCAAATAAACAGGTACGGAAGCTATAATTGTAAACCACGATCGAATTTATGGAAGCATTGGTTTATACATTCCTCTTAGTATCTACTCTAGGGATAATTTTTTTCGCTATCTTTTTTCGAGAACCGCCTAAAGTTCCAACTAAAAAAATGAAATGATTTTTCATTATCTCAATTGAAGTAATGAGCCTCCCAATATTGGGAGGCTCATTACTTCAATTAGTCCCCGTGTTCCTCGAATGGATCTCTTAATTGTTGAGAGGGTTGCCCAAAGGCAGTATATAAGGCGTACCCAGTAAAACTTACAAGTAAACCAGATATAGAGATGGCGACTAAGGTTGCTGTTTCCATTATTATTATTATATGATTCCAAGATCACAATGGATCTATGATAAGATCGTTTATTTACAGCGGAATGATATACAAAGTCAACAGATCTCACTGAATACAAAATAAGATTTATGGCTACACAAACCGTTGAGGGTAGTTCTAGATCTGGTCCAAGACGAACTGTTGTAGGGGATTTTTTGAAACCATTGAATTCGGAATATGGTAAAGTAGCCCCTGGATGGGGAACGACTCCTTTGATGGGTGTCGCAATGGCTTTATTTGCGATATTCTTATCTATTATTTTGGAGATTTATAATTCTTCCGTTTTACTGGATGGAATTTCACTGAATTAGATTCACAAGAACCACGAAGCCTCGCTTTTCAAGACAAAAAGTGAAACTTTTAGTTCTCGGATTTTTTTTAGCCCATTCTATTTTGGTAGTTCGACCGCGAAATTTATTTGTTTCTGTATTTCCGGAATATGAGTGTGTGACTTGTTATAATTGATCCTATTGATAGTACAGAAAATGGGTCTGTCATCTTGATCGAGATAGTTTTATCCCGTCGGATAGCCATTCTAGTATCTGGAGCACGGAATATATGAAATGGATCACGAAGTATTCGAACTATGATTCATACTTAATATTCAAACCTCGCGGCCGGCCTCAAAAAAAAAAAATTCAAAGAAAGAGTTATATTATTTATAACTCGAAAGATTTTTTCTTCTTTCAAACTCTCATTTAGTTTATGCTTATTTTGATCAAAGGACAAACCTTTCTTTTCTTTGTATTTTTATTTATTAGATCTATTCTATTCATTGAATAAGTGATGATCCAATGGTTCTTACTCAAAGAATCTTTGGACTTAGTTTGAAGGTTTTATTGAATCATCGCGGTTCTGGTATGAATCTGAAGTTTCAATTGATTCATAGGGTCTTAACAAGAGAATTCCTATCAAAAATAAAGAAAACAAGAATAAAGCCACATTCCATACAAATAACAAATCAAAGAAAAAGAAATAAATAGGTAAATAGAAGATTCAAGAGGCCTGTAACGATCAACATAAAGACGAATGCGCCGACTTGATTTTTTGGCATTATAATTACAACTACAAAAAAGAGCTTTCGGATTTTTACTCTTTTGTATCTTCAGATAAAATTGAATGAAAAGATTAAGAAGTTTCAAACTTTCTATTCCATATCCGTTTCAGCTATTATTTGGGTGTTTTTGTTTGAGCTGTACGAGATGAAATTCTCATATACGGTTCTCAGGGGGGGAGTCCTCTTGGTTTACCTATCTCAATAAAGTCTATGATTGGTTTGAAGAACGCCTCGAGATTCAGGCGATTGCAGATGATATAACTAGTAAATATGTTCCTCCTCATGTTAACATATTTTATTGTCTCGGAGGAATTACGCTTACTTGTTTTTTGGTACAAGTAGCTACAGGATTTGCTATGACTTTTTACTATCGTCCAACCGTTACTGAGGCTTTTGCTTCTGTTCAATACATAATGACTGAAGCTAACTTTGGTTGGTTAATCCGATCAGTTCATCGATGGTCGGCAAGTATGATGGTCTTAATGATGATCCTGCACGTATTTCGTGTCTATCTCACTGGTGGTTTTAAAAAACCTCGCGAATTGACTTGGGTTACAGGCGTGGTTCTAGCTGTGTTGACCGCATCTTTTGGTGTAACAGGTTATTCCTTACCTCGGGACCAAGTTGGTTATTGGGCAGTCAAAATCGTAACAGGCGTTCCGGAAGCTATTCCGGTAATAGGATCCCCTTTGGTAGAGTTATTGCGTGGAAGTGCTAGTGTGGGACAATCCACTTTGACCCGTTTTTATAGTTTACACACTTTTGTATTACCCCTTCTTACTGCTGTATTTATGTTAATGCATTTCCTAATGATACGTAAGCAAGGCATTTCTGGTCCTTTATAGAGAATATAGACCATAGCTATATTGTAACCAATCATTTATCTTATTACTTGGGGGAGGAACAATAGTATTTCATTGCTACAAATATGGATTATTGAAAAAAAAAAATAAGACATGTATTTGGATATTTCCTTTCAACTCCACAATATTCTATTATTTATTTGATATGACATGAATAGTTGAAGGGAATTCCCCGAAGAGAAAATGGATTATGGGAGTGTGTGACTTGAACTATTGATTGGGCCGTGCAGAAATATGCCTTTATCTGCTACATTGGAATTCACAACCAAATGTGTCTTTGTTCCAACCACCGTGTAAGCCCCATACAAAGGATAGGCTGGTTCGCTTAAAGAGAATCTTTTCTATGATCAGACCTGACGATGTCGTGTATGAACAGGGCTCCGTAAGATCCAGTAGAATAAGTGATTTGGCATAATCCAAATTAGATTTTAGTTATTTTTTTGTTTTTTTA